GTCCCTGTAGCTTAACTATTAAAGCATGGCACTGAAGATGCTAAGATGGCTGCCATATGCACCCAGAGACAAAAGACTTAGTCCTAACCTTACCGTTAATTTTTGCTAAACATATACATGCAAGTATCCGCGTTCCAGTGTAAATGCCCTTGATCTCTTATTAAGAAAAAAGGAGCGGGTATCAGGCACACCTAAACTGTAGCCCAAGACACCTTGCTCAGCCACACCCCCACGGGTACTCAGCAGTAATTAACATTAAGCAATAAGTGAAAACTTGACTTAGTTATAGCAACCCTAGGGTTGGTAAATCTTGTGCCAGCCACCGCGGTCACACAAGAGACCCAAATTAACTGTATGCGGCGTAAAGAGTGGTATCATGTTATCATAATAACTAAGATCAAAGTACAACTAAGCTGTCATAAGCTAAAGATGTACCTAAGACCTCCTAATAAACGATCTTAGCATTTTAGATTAATTTAATTCCACGAAAGCTAAGGCACAAACTGGGATTAGATACCCCACTATGCTTAGCCCTAAATCTTGATGCTATCTCATACCAAAGCATCCGCCCGAGAACTACGAGCACAAACGCTTAAAACTCTAAGGACTTGGCGGTGCCCTAAACCCACCTAGAGGAGCCTGTTCTATAATCGATAACCCACGTTACACCCGACCGCCTCTTGCCAAGCAGCCTACATACCGCCGTCGCCAGCTCACCTTCCCTGAGAGTTCAATAGTGAGCACAATAGCCAAACCCGCTAATAAGACAGGTCGAGGTATAGCCTATGGGGCGGAAGAAATGGGCTACATTTTCTAAAATAGAAAATCCACGGAAGGGGGCGTGAAACTGGCCCCCCGAAGGCGGATTTAGTAGTAAAGAGGGATCATACAAGCCCTTTTTAAATCGGCCCTGGGGCACGTACATACCGCCCGTCACCCTCCTCATAAGCTTCAACCCCACAATACATAATACAATTTATAGCTGAAGATGAGGTAAGTCGTAACAAGGTAAGTGTACCGGAAGGTGCACTTAGCATACCAAGACGTAGCTAAAACCTAAAGCATTCAGCTTACACCTGAAAGATATCTGCCACCTATCAGATCGTCTTGAAGCCTACTCTAGCCCAACCACTCAAACTAAGATGTCAATCAAAAATCCACTTAACTCCTAAACTAAAACATTCTCTAAACTTAGTATAGGTGATAGAAAAGATATTTTGGCGCGATAGAGATTTTGTACCGTAAGGGAAAGATGAAATAGCAATGAAAAACAAAGCAACAAATAGCAAAGATTAACCCTTGTACCTTTTGCATCATGATTTAGCAAGAATAACCAAGCAAAATGAATTTAAGCTTGCCATCCCGAAACCCGAGCGAGCTACTTGCGAGCAGCTATTTATGAGCGAACCCGTCTCTGTTGCAAAAGAGTGGGATGACTCGTTAGTAGAGGTGAAAAGCCAACCGAGCCGGGTGATAGCTGGTTGCCTGTGAAATGAATCTAAGTTCTTTCTTGATCTTATCCACTCCCCGGACATAACTTCAACCCTAACGATGACAGGTCAAGAGTAATTTAAAGGAGGTACAGCTCCTTTAAAAAAGAAAACAATCTCCTCTAGCGGATAATTATTTACTTCTTTTAAACTGTGGGCCTTCAAGCAGCCACCAACAAAGAGTGCGTCATAGCTCTACAATCAAAAATCCAGTGATACAATGACTCCCTTCTCACTAACGGGCTAACCTATACTGATAGGAGAATTAATGCTAAAATGAGTAACTAGGGATCCCCCTCTTAAGCGTAAACTTACATCCACACATTATTAACAGATTACAAACCAATATCCCAACTCCAACAAGATTAAAATATTGAGTCCCACTCTGTTAACCCAACTCAGGTACGCCTATTAGAAAGATTAAAATCTGTAAAAGGAACTAGGCAAACCCAAGGCCCGACTGTTTACCAAAAACATAGCCTTCAGCTAACCAAGTATTGAAGGTGATGCCTGCCCAGTGACATAATGTTTAACGGCCGCGGTATCCTAACCGTGCGAAGGTAGCGCAATCAATTGTCCCATAAATCGAGACTTGTATGAATGGCTAAACGAGGTCTTAACTGTCTCTTACAGATAATCAGTGAAATTGATCCCCCTGTCCAAAAGCAGGGATACTCCCATAAGACGAGAAGACCCTGTGGAACTTAAAAATCAACAGCCACTGCTTATAAATCAAAACCTAACAGGCTTACTACCCAATAATGCTGGCTGATATTTTTCGGTTGGGGCGACCTTGGAGAAAAACAAATCCTCCAAAAATAAGATCACACTTCTTAACCAAGAGCGACTTCTCAACGTACTAATAGTACCCAGACCCAATATAATTGATAAATGGACCAAGCTACCCCAGGGATAACAGCGCAATCTCCTCTAAGAGCCCACATCGACGAGGAGGTTTACGACCTCGATGTTGGATCAGGACATCCTAATGGTGCAGCCGCTATTAAGGGTTCGTTTGTTCAACGATTAATAGTCCTACGTGATCTGAGTTCAGACCGGAGCAATCCAGGTCGGTTTCTATCTATGATGAACTCTCCCTAGTACGAAAGGACCGGGAAAGTGAGGCCAATACCATAAGCATGCCTCCTCTTTAAGTAATGAACTCAACTAAATTACTAAAAGATCCTCATCACTTAGTCCTAGAAAAGGATTAGGCTAGCGTGGCAGAGCTCGGTAAATGCAAAAGGCTTAAGCCCTTTACCCAGAGGTTCAAATCCTCTCCCTAGCCCTAAACATATCCCATGACCCAACCCACTACTTTAACCTACCTCATTATGTCCCTATCCTATGCAATCCCAATCTTAATTGCAGTAGCCTTCCTGACACTTGTTGAACGCAAAGTCCTAAGCTATATACAGGCTCGAAAAGGTCCAAATATTGTGGGCCCATTTGGATTACTCCAACCCGTAGCTGATGGAATTAAATTATTCATCAAAGAACCCATCCGACCATCCACCTCTTCTCCATTCCTCTTCATCATAACACCCATACTCGCCCTTCTCCTAGCACTCACTATCTGAATCCCCCTCCCACTACCCTTCTCCCTTACCGACTTAAACCTAGGCCTCCTATTCTTACTAGCCATATCTAGCTTGGCAGTATATTCAATCCTATGGTCAGGTTGAGCCTCAAACTCAAAATACGCACTAATTGGTGCTCTACGAGCAGTAGCACAAACCATCTCTTACGAAGTAACATTAGCTATCATTCTCCTATCCGTAATTGTACTAAGCGGAAACTACACCTTAAATACCCTAGCTATCACCCAAGAACCCTTGTACTTAATCTTCGCATCCTGACCTCTTGCAATAATATGATATATCTCAACACTCGCCGAAACAAACCGCGCCCCATTTGATCTCACAGAAGGAGAATCAGAATTAGTATCGGGCTTCAATGTAGAATATGCTGCAGGCCCATTTGCCCTATTCTTCCTAGCTGAATACGCAAATATTATGTTAATAAATACCTTAACCGCCATCTTATTCCTTAACCCAAGCTCCCTGCACCTCCCACACGAACTATTCCCTATTATTTTAGCTACCAAAGTTCTACTCCTTTCCTCAGGCTTCTTATGAGTTCGCGCCTCATACCCACGATTTCGCTACGACCAACTTATACATCTCCTTTGAAAAAATTTCCTACCATTAACATTAGCACTATGTCTTTGACACACTAGCATACCAATCTGCTACGCAGGCCTCCCTCCTTATTTAAGGAAATGTGCCTGAACGTAAAGGGTCACTATGATAAAGTGAACATAGAGGTATACCAGCCCTCTCATTTCCTAAGAAAACATTTAGAAAAGTAGGAATCGAACCCACACAGAAGAGATCAAAGCTCTTCATACTTCCTTTATATTATTTCCTAGTAGGGTCAGCTAATCAAGCTATCGGGCCCATACCCCGAAAATGATGGTTCAACTCCTTCCCCTACTAATGAACCCCCATGCAAAATTAATCTTTTACATAAGCCTATTTCTAGGAACAACTATTACAATCTCAAGCAACCACTGAATAATAGCCTGAACTGGACTAGAAATCAACACCCTTGCCATTATTCCACTTATCTCAAAATCCCACCACCCTCGAGCCATCGAAGCCGCAATTAAATACTTCCTAGTACAAGCAGCAGCCTCAGCCCTAGTCCTATTCTCAAGCACAATCAACGCGTGATTTACAGGACAATGAGACATCACCCAACTAACCCAACCGACCTCATGCCTCCTACTAACAACAGCAATTGCAATAAAACTAGGACTTGTACCATTTCACTTTTGATTCCCAGAAGTCCTCCAAGGCTCAACCCTATTCACCGCCCTCCTGCTCTCAACAATGATAAAATTTCCACCAATCACTATCCTATTTTTAACCTCTAACTCCCTTAACCCTACCCTATTAACTGCCATAGCTATTGCCTCAGCAGGCCTTGGAGGTTGAATAGGTCTAAATCAAACACAAACTCGAAAAATCCTAGCTTTTTCCTCCATCGCCCATCTAGGCTGAATAGCCATCATCATTATTTACAACCCAAAACTTACCTTATTAACCTTCTACTTATACTCACTAATAACAGCCACTGTATTCCTAAGCCTAAATACAATTAAAGCCCTAAAACTATCAACAGTAATAACCTCTTGAACAAAAACACCTATGTTAAACGCAACCCTCATACTAACACTCCTATCCCTGGCAGGCCTCCCACCACTCACAGGATTCCTTCCAAAATGACTTATTATCCAAGAACTAACTAAACAAGAAATAACTACAGCAGCCACAACCATTGCTATACTATCACTACTAGGACTATTTTTCTACCTCCGCCTCGCATACTACTCAACAATCACACTCCCACCAAATTCTACAAATCACATGAAACAATGGCATATAAATAAGCCAACAAACACTCTACTTGCCATCTTAGCTTCCCTATCAATTTCCCTACTACCACTCTCCCCTATAATCCTCACCACCATTTAGAAACTTAGGATAACTAAAACCGAAGGCCTTCAAAGCCTTAAACAAGAGTTAAACCCTCTTAGTTTCTGCTAAGATCCGCAGGATACTAACCTGCATCCTCTGAATGCAACCCAGACACTTTAATTAAGCTAGGACCTTCCCTAGACAGATGGGCCTTGATCCCATAAAATTCTAATTAACAGCTAGATGCCCAAACCAGCAGGCTTCTGTCTATTAGACCCCGGTACACTTTTAATGCACATCAATGAGCTTGCAACTCAACATGAATTTCACCACAGGGTCGATAAGAAGAGGAGTCGAACCTCTGTAAAAAGGACTACAGCCTAACGCCTAAACACTCAGCCATCTTACCTGTGACTTTTATTAACCGATGACTATTCTCAACCAATCACAAAGATATCGGCACCCTATACCTAATCTTCGGTGCATGAGCCGGCATAATTGGAACTGCCCTTAGCCTCCTTATTCGCGCAGAATTAGGTCAACCGGGAACTTTACTAGGAGACGACCAAATTTACAATGTAATCGTCACTGCCCATGCCTTCGTAATAATTTTCTTCATAGTAATACCGATCATAATTGGTGGCTTTGGAAATTGACTAGTCCCACTCATAATCGGCGCCCCCGACATAGCATTCCCCCGTATAAACAATATAAGCTTTTGACTTCTTCCCCCATCATTCCTACTACTATTAGCATCCTCAACAGTAGAAGCAGGAGCTGGTACAGGATGAACAGTATATCCCCCTCTCGCCGGTAATCTAGCCCATGCTGGTGCCTCAGTAGACTTGGCCATCTTCTCTCTCCACTTAGCAGGTGTTTCCTCTATTCTAGGTGCTATTAACTTCATCACAACCGCTATTAACATAAAACCCCCAGCCCTATCCCAATACCAAACTCCCCTATTTGTATGATCCGTACTTATTACTGCTGTTCTCCTCTTACTCTCTCTTCCAGTTCTCGCTGCCGGCATCACTATACTACTAACAGATCGAAACTTAAACACCACATTCTTCGATCCAGCCGGAGGAGGAGACCCAGTCCTATACCAACATCTCTTCTGATTCTTCGGCCACCCAGAAGTTTACATCCTCATTCTACCAGGCTTCGGAATTATCTCCCATGTCGTAGCCTACTATGCAGGTAAAAAAGAACCATTTGGATATATAGGAATAGTATGAGCTATACTATCCATCGGATTCCTAGGCTTTATCGTATGAGCCCATCACATATTCACAGTAGGGATGGATGTAGATACTCGAGCATACTTCACATCCGCTACCATAATCATTGCCATCCCAACTGGTATTAAAGTATTCAGCTGACTAGCCACCCTACACGGAGGAACTATTAAATGAGATCCCCCAATACTTTGAGCCCTAGGCTTTATTTTCCTCTTCACTATCGGCGGACTTACAGGAATTGTATTAGCAAACTCTTCACTAGACATTGCTCTACACGACACATATTATGTAGTTGCCCACTTCCACTACGTCCTCTCAATAGGAGCTGTATTTGCCATCCTAGCTGGATTTACCCACTGATTCCCCTTATTTACAGGATATACACTCCATACTACATGAACCAAAGCTCACTTCGGAGTAATATTTACAGGTGTTAACCTAACCTTCTTCCCACAGCACTTCCTAGGTCTAGCTGGCATACCACGTCGATACTCTGATTACCCCGATGCATACACCTTATGAAACACCATATCCTCTATCGGCTCATTAATCTCAATAACTGCTGTTATCATACTAATATTCATCATCTGAGAAGCCTTCACATCCAAACGCAAAGTCGTACAAACCGAACTAACTACTACTAACATCGAATGAATCCACGGCTGCCCGCCCCCATATCACACTTTCGAAGAACCAGCCTTCGTCCAAGTTCAAGAAAGGAAGGAATCGAACCCTCATATGCTGGTTTCAAGCCAACCGCATCAAACCACTCATGCTTCTTTCTTATGAGATGTTAGTAAACTAATTACATAGCCTTGTCAAGTCTAAATCATAGGTGAAAACCCTATACATCTCACATGGCCAACCACTCACAATTCGGCTTTCAAGATGCCTCATCTCCCATTATAGAGGAACTTGTTGAATTCCACGACCACGCCCTAATAGTTGCCCTAGCAATTTGCAGCTTAGTCCTCTACTTACTAGCACTCATACTAATAGAAAAACTCTCCTCTAATACCGTCGATGCACAAGAAGTAGAACTAATTTGAACAATCCTACCAGCTATCGTACTCATCTTACTTGCCCTACCATCTCTACAAATTCTCTATATAATAGACGAAATCGATGAACCAGATTTAACCTTAAAAGCCATTGGACATCAATGATATTGAAGCTACGAATACACAGACTTCAAAGACCTATCATTCGATTCTTACATAGTACCTACAACAGAACTCCCACTAGGACACTTCCGACTCCTAGAAGTCGACCATCGTGTTGTTATTCCAATAGAATCCCCCATTCGTATCATTGTCACCGCCAGCGATGTTCTCCATTCCTGAGCTATCCCCACTCTTGGGGTAAAAACTGATGCAATCCCTGGACGACTAAACCAAACATCATTCATTACAACCCGACCCGGAATCTTCTATGGCCAATGCTCAGAAATCTGCGGAGCCAACCATAGCTATATACCAATTGTAGTAGAATCAACCCCCCTTACCCACTTCGAAAACTGATCTTCACTACTATCATCCTAATCATTAAGAAGCTATGTACCAGCACTAGCCTTTTAAGCTAGAGAAAGAGGAACAGCTACCCCTCCTTAATGACATGCCTCAACTCAACCCCAACCCTTGGTTCTTCATTATACTAATATCATGATTAACCTTTTCCTTAATCATTCAACCAAAACTCCTATCCCTAACTTCCACTAACACCCCCTCCAATAAAACTTCAACAACCACTAAAACCACACCCTGAACCTGACCATGAACCTAAGCTTTTTCGATCAATTTACAAGCCCATGCCTACTAGGAATTCCATTAATTCTTCTCTCAATACTATTCCCAACTCTCTTACTCCCCACCCCAGACAACCGATGAATCACCAACCGCTTCTCCACCCTACAACTATGACTCTCCCACCTAATTACAAAACAACTCATAACACCCTTAAACAAAAAAGGACACAAATGAGCCCTAATCTTAACATCTCTTATAATATTTCTCCTATTAATCAACCTGCTAGGTTTGCTACCATACACTTTCACCCCTACCACCCAACTATCAATAAATATAGCCTTAGCCTTCCCACTCTGACTTGCCACTCTCTTAACAGGCTTACGAAACCAACCCTCAGCTTCCCTCGGCCATCTCCTACCAGAAGGCACTCCCACCCCTCTAATCCCCGCCCTAATCATAATCGAAACTACTAGCCTCCTTATTCGTCCCCTAGCCCTAGGTGTTCGCCTTACTGCAAACCTTACAGCAGGCCACCTACTTATTCAACTTATCTCCACAGCCACCACTGCCCTACTGCCCCTCATCCCAGCCGTATCTATTCTAACCGCATCAATCCTACTTCTACTAACCCTACTAGAAGTAGCCGTCGCAATAATCCAAGCTTACGTCTTCGTTCTTCTACTCAGCCTATACTTACAAGAAAACATCTAATGGCACACCAAGCACACTCCTACCACATAGTAGACCCAAGCCCCTGACCCATCTTCGGGGCCGCGGCCGCTTTACTCACTACCTCAGGACTAATCATATGATTCCACTACAATTCTTCACAACTACTAGCTCTAGGCCTACTTTCAATAATATTAGTCATACTACAATGATGACGAGACATTGTACGAGAAGGCACATTCCAAGGACATCACACCCCAACAGTTCAAAAAGGCCTACGGTATGGAATAATCCTATTTATCACATCAGAAGCATTCTTCTTCCTAGGATTTTTTTGAGCATTTTTCCACTCCAGCCTAGTCCCAACCCCAGAACTTGGCGGACAATGACCCCCAATAGGAATTAAACCTCTCAACCCCCTAGAAGTTCCCCTGTTAAACACAGCAATCCTACTAGCTTCAGGCGTTACCGTGACATGAGCCCATCACAGCATCACAGAGGGCAACCGAAAACAAGCAATCCATGCACTAACCCTCACCATTTTACTAGGATTCTACTTCACAGCACTTCAAGCAATAGAATACTACGAAGCACCATTTTCAATCGCCGACGGCGTATATGGTTCAACCTTCTTCGTCGCTACAGGATTCCACGGATTACATGTAATCATTGGATCCTCCTTCTTATCAGTCTGCCTCCTACGATTAATTAAATTCCATTTTACATCTAACCATCACTTTGGATTTGAAGCAGCAGCCTGATACTGACATTTCGTAGACGTTATCTGATTATTCCTCTATATAACCATCTACTGATGAGGATCTTGCTCTTCTAGTATATTAATTACAATTGACTTCCAATCTCTAAAATCTGGTGTAACCCCAGAGATGAGCAATAAACATAATCACGTTCATATTAATCCTATCCCTTACCCTAAGCATCATCCTAACCTCCCTAAACTTCTGACTCACCCAAATAAACCCTGACTCAGAAAAACTATCCCCGTACGAATGTGGATTTGACCCTCTAGGATCAGCCCGACTCCCATTCTCAATTCGTTTTTTCCTAGTAGCAATCTTATTTCTACTATTTGACTTAGAAATCGCACTCCTACTCCCACTTCCATGAGCAACCCAACTTCCATCTCCCACCATAACCTTAACTTGAACCTCCACCATCATTACCCTACTTACACTCGGACTAATCTATGAATGAGCACAAGGAGGCCTAGAATGAGCAGAATAAATAAAGAAAGTTAGTCTAACCAAGACAGTTGATTTCGGCTCAACAAATCATAGCCCAACCCTATGACTTTCTTTATGTCCCTCTTACACTTAAGCTTTTATTCAGCCTTCACCCTAAGCAGTTTAGGACTAGCCTTCCATCGAACACACCTAATCTCTGCTCTACTATGTTTAGAAAGCATAATACTATCAATATATATTGCCCTAGCACTTTGACCAGTAGAAAATCAAGCAACATCATTTACCCTAATACCTATCCTCATACTAGCATTCTCAGCCTGCGAAGCTGGCACAGGCTTAGCAATACTCGTAGCCTCTACCCGAACTCATGGCTCTGACCATTTACATAACTTAAACCTACTACAATGCTAAAAATTATTATCCCAACTATCATACTCGTACCAACAACCCTCCTATCACCCCCCAAAACTCTATGAACAAACACTACTTTACATAGCTTCCTAATCGCCACCCTAAGTCTTCAATGACTTATTCCAACATACTACCCATACAAAAACCTAACTCCATGAACTGGCATTGACCAAATCTCATCCCCCCTACTTGTTCTCTCCTGCTGACTATTACCACTCATAATCATAGCAAGCCAAAACCACTTACAAAACGAACCACTTGTACGAAAACGAACATTCATCTTAGCCCTCATTACTATCCAACCATTTATTATCCTAGCCTTCTCAACCACAGAACTAATACTATTTTACATCTCATTCGAAGCTACCTTAATCCCAACCCTAATCCTAATTACACGATGAGGAAACCAACCAGAACGTTTAAGCGCTGGCATTTACCTACTATTCTACACCCTAATCAGCTCTCTACCCCTATTAGTCACCATTCTCCACCTTCACGCCCAAACTGGCACCCTACACCTAATAATCCTAAACTTAACTCACCCTGCCCTCCCCACCTCTTGAACCGGTATCTTATCGAGCTTAGCCCTACTAACAGCATTCATAGTAAAAGCCCCCCTCTACGGTCTACACCTCTGACTCCCCAAAGCTCATGTTGAGGCCCCAATCGCCGGATCAATATTACTTGCCGCACTCCTTCTAAAATTAGGAGGATATGGCATTATACGCCTTACAATATTCATTACTCCACTATCAAATAACCTACACTACCCCTTCCTTACACTAGCACTATGAGGAGCATTAATAACCAGCTCAATCTGCCTCCGCCAAACTGACCTAAAATCCCTGATCGCCTACTCTTCCGTGAGTCACATAGGACTAGTCATTGCCGCATGCATAATCCAAACCCACTGATCATTTTCGGGAGCAATAATCCTCATAATCTCCCACGGATTAACCTCCTCAATACTATTCTGCTTAGCCAATACAAATTACGAACGTACACACAGCCGAATCCTCCTATTAACACGAGGACTCCAACCCCTGTTACCACTCATAGCCACATGATGATTACTAGCCAACCTAACTAACATAGCATTACCCCCAACTACCAACCTAATAGCAGAACTAACCATTATAATCGCACTATTCAACTGATCTGCATTCACAATTATCCTGACCGGAATCGCCACACTACTAACCGCCTCATATACCTTATTTATATTATTAACAACCCAACGAGGAGTACTACCAAGCCACATTACATCAATTCAAAACTCCAATACACGAGAACACCTCCTAATAGCCCTCCATATCATCCCTCTCCTACTCCTTATTCTAAAACCCGAACTAATCTCAGGAATTCCCTCATGCAAGTATAGTTTAACCCAAACATTAGATTGTGATTCTAAAAATAGAAGTTAAACCCTTCTTACCTGCCGAGGGGAGGTTCAACCAACAAGAACTGCTAATTCTTGCATCTGAGTCTAAAATCTCAGCCCCCTTACTTTTAAAGGATAATAGCAATCACTGGTCTTAGGAACCACTCATCTTGGTGCAAATCCAAGTAAAAGTAATGGACACCTCATTACTACTAAACACCTCCATAATCCTAACACTGACAATCATCCTAACACCAATCCTCCTCCCTCTCCTATCAAAATCATTCCAAAACTCCCCCACCATCATCACCCGCACTGTTAAAACCGCCTTCATAGTTAGCTTAGTACCAATAACCTTATTCATATACTCTGGAACTGAAAGCATTACCTCTCACTGAGAATGGAAATTTATCATAAATTTCAAAATCCCAATCAGTTTAAAAATAGACCAATACTCCATAATATTCTTCCCCATCGCACTATTCGTAACATGATCCATTCTTCAATTTGCAACTTGATATATAGCTACAGAACCCTATATCACAAAATTCTTCTACTACCTCCTAATATTCCTAATTGCTATACTAACCCTAACCATCGCCAATAACCTATTCTTACTATTCATTGGTTGAGAAGGAGTTGGAATCATATCATTCCTATTAATTGGCTGATGACAAGGACGTGCAGATGCTAACACAGCTGCTCTTCAAGCCGTCCTCTACAACCGAATCGGAGACATCGGCCTTATCCTAAGCATAGCATGACTAGCCTCAACCTCAAACACATGAGAAATTCAACAAGCCTTCGCTCCAACTCAAACTCCAACCCTTCCCCTCCTAGGTCTTATCCTAGCCGCCACAGGAAAATCCGCCCAATTTGGCCTTCACCCATGACTCCCAGCCGCCATAGAAGGCCCAACCCCAGTCTCCGCCCTACTACATTCAAGCACCATAGTAGTAGCTGGAATCTTCCTACTCATCCGCACCCATCCAATATTCACCAATAACAACACTGCCCTCACATTATGCCTATGCTTAGGGGCCCTATCTACACTATTCGCCGCTACATGCGCAATCACACAAAACGACATCAAAAAAATCATTGCCTTCTCCACATCCAGCCAACTAGGCCTCATAATAGTAACCATTGGGCTAAACCTCCCACAACTAGCCTTCCTCCACATCTCAACCCATGCCTTCTTCAAAGCCATACTTTTCCTTTGTTCCGGATCAATCATCCACAGTTTAAACGGAGAGCAAGACATCCGAAAAATAGGGGGACTACAAAAAATACTCCCTACAACCACATCCTGTTTAACCATCGGAAACCTGGCCCTAATAGGAACTCCATTTTTAGCAGGATTCTATTCAAAAGACCTAATTATCGAAAGCATGAATACTTCATACCTAAACACCTGAGCACTCCTCCTAACCCTATTAGCCACCTCATTCACCGCAACTTATACTGTACGCATAACACTACTAGTTCAAACAGGATTTACTCGAGTACCCACAATCACACCAATAAATGAAAACGATCCAACAATCACCAACCCAATCATCCGTCTAGCCCTAGGCAGCATTACAGCAGGCCTACTCATTACATCCTTCATTATCCCAATAAAAACTCCTCCAATAACTATACCAACAATTACAAAAACCGCAGCCATCATCGTCACAATCCTAGGTATCATCATAGCCCTAGAACTCTCAAACATAACACACACCCTAACACAACCAAAACAAAACACCCTAACAAACTTCTCACTAACACTAGGATACTTTAACCCCTTATCCCACCGCTTAAGCTCTATAAACCTTCTAAATAGTGGACAAAAACTCGCTTCCCACCTAATCGACCTATCCTGATACAAAAAAGCAGGCCCAGAAGGACTTGCCGACCTCCAACTCATAGCAGCCAAAACCTCAACCACCCTCCACACCGGACTTATCAAAACTTATCTAGGATCATTCGCCCTATCCATTCTCATCATTCTATTATCATATAGACCATTCCCCCCTCAATGGCCCCAAACCTTCGAAAATCTCACCCCCTACTAAAAATAGTTAACAACTCCCTAATCGACCTCCCCACCCCCTCAAACATCTCTGCCTGATGAAATTTCGGATCTCTCCTAGGCATTTGCCTAATAACACAAATCCTAACCGGCCTCCTACTTGCCATACACTACACCGCAGATACAACCCTAGCCTTTTCATCCGTTGCCCACACATGTCGAAATGTACAATATGGCTGACTAATTCGTAACCTACATGCAAACGGAGCTTCATTTTTCTTCATTTGCATTTATCTTCACATCGGACGAGGATTCTACTACGGCTCATACCTATACAAAGAGACATGAAACACAGGTGTCATTCTACTCTTAACCCTAATAGCAACTGCCTTCGTAGGATATGTTCTGCCATGAGGACAAATATCCTTCTGAGGAGCAACAGTCATCACCAACCTATTCTCAGCAATTCCGTACATCGGCCAAACCTTAGTAGAATGAGCCTGAGGAGGCTTTTCAGTAGACAACCCAACACTAACCCGATTCTTCGCCCTCCACTTCCTACTTCCATTCATCATTGCAGGAATTACCTTAATTCACCTAACATTCCTTCACGAAACAGGCTCTAACAACCCACTGGGAATCGTATCAAACTGCGACAAAATCCCATTCCACCCCTACTTCTCTCTAAAAGACATCCTAGGATTCATTATTATATTCCTCCCACTACTAACTCTCGCTTTATTCTCACCCAACCTCCTAGGAGACCCAGAAAATTTCACGCCGGCCAACCCTCTAGTTACACCACCTCACATTAAACCCGAATGATACTTCCTATTCGCATATGCTATCCTACGTTCTATTCCCAACAAACTAGGAGGAGTACTAGCCCTAGCTGCATCCGTACTAGTATTATTCCTAACTCCCCTCCTCCACAAATCAAAACAACGCACAATAACCTTTCGACCCCTATCTCAACTCCTATTCTGGACCCTAGTCGCTAATCTCTTTATCCTCACATGAGTAGGTAGCCAACCCGTAGAACACCCATTCATTATCATCGGACAATTAGCCTCTCTTACCTACTTTACCATTCTCCTAATCCTATTCCCCATTACAAGTGCTCTAGAAAACAAAATACTTAACTACTAAACACTCTAATAGTTTATAAAAAACATTGGTCTTGTAAACCAAAGATTGAAGACTACTCCCCTTCTTAGAGTTCTATATAACCAAATCAGAAAAAGAGGACTTAAACCTCTATCTCCAACTCCCAAAGCTGGTATTTTATACTAAACTATTCTCTGACCCCCCCAACCCTAAACTGCCCGAATAGCCCCACGGGACAACCCACGTACCAACTCTAACACCACAAATAAAGTCAATAATAACCCCCACCCAGCCACTAAAAACATCCCAACTCCATCCGAATAAAATATAGCCACTCCACTAAAATCCAACCGCACTGAAAACATCCCACCACTATCAACAGTAACCACCCCAAGCTTTCAACATTCCACAAGTCCTCCAACAACCATACCAACTACCACCACTAAAACAAAACCCACACCATATCCAACAACACGCCAATCCCCTCAAGCCTCCGGAAAAGGATCCGCTGCTAAAGACACAGAATAAACAAAAACCACTAACATTCCACCCAAATAAACCATAAACAGTACCAACGAAACAAAAGAAATACCTAAACTTAACAGCCATCCACATCCCGCAATCGAAGCCAACACTAAACCAACTACCCCATAATATGGAGAAGGATTAGATGCAACTGCCAAACCCCCTAACACAAAACACAACCCCAATAAAAAAACAAAATAAGTCATAGAAGTTCTTGCCTGGCTTCTCTCCGGGACCTATGGCCTGAAAAACCACCGTTGTTGTACTTCAACTACAAGAACCACAAATTCACAGCCCCATAACATGTACGCGGCCCCCCCCCCACCCCCCCGCATGTAATTTGGGCATTTTTTATGGCTAGTTATGTGGTGTTTACATTCTATTGTCCCCTCACAACATACATACTATCCATCCCTCAAATCCATTAATCTACAACCGGGCAATATCACCTTCCCCACACACCTGCTTCCAGAGGCCAGCCAAGGCAATGAACCTAGGAATATTCACATATAACGTACTAAACCCATTATCTCTCTAGCTTATACATAAAATCTCCTAAAACGTGTACGGCAGTGCTTAAACACACACTATGCATGGTCTAAGTACAAATTGATCCAAAATCTCTCGAAGTACACACAAGCATCGTACCAGGTTATTTATTAATCGAGCTCCTCACGTGAAATCAGCAACCCGGCGTAGATAATGTCCTGCGTTACTAGCTTCAGGCCCATTCTTTCCCCCTAAACCCCTAGCACAACTTGCTCTTTTGCGCCTCTGGTTCCTATGTCAGGGCCATAAACAGGTTGATACTCATAACTTGCTCTTTACGAATACATCTGGTTGGCTATATATCACCATTTTCGTCCGTGATCGCGACATCCCAAAATCCTTATACTTTTGGTTCCCTTTTTTTTCTGGGCGTCTTCAGGCAGCCCCTCCAGTGCAACGGGTGAATACAATCTAAGACCTGGGCATCTCATGCGTTGCGTCCTTATTTTGGCCCTCAGGCGTTAATTAATGAGACGGTTTCAAGTGTTTGGGGAATCATATCAACACTGATGCACTTTGTCTTACACTTGGTTATGGTTCTCCCGCAGGCTACTGCATATGTCACTGTTTAATGAATGCTTGTGGGACATGATTTTTCACTTTTTCACTTCCTCTGACTTTCTTAACAAAACCAGCAAGTTTCAGCTAAAATTAAAACTACATTCCATTACGAATTTTATCATCATGTATTTTCATATCGTTTTATATGTCATTAGTACTGAAATTACATTAAAATAATACCCATGAACATTTATACCCATATTTAAACGTCAAACTACCCCACTATAAAAGAAACCCCCCTACAAAATTTGAGCAACGAACGAACGAACGAACGAACGAACGAACGAACGAACGAACGAACGAACGAACGAACGAACGAACGAACGAACGAACGAACGAACGAACGAACGAACGAACGAACGAACGAACGAACGAACGAACGAACGAACGAACGAACGAACGAACGAACGAACGAAACCCT